CATTGATTGTTGGGTTATGTTTTTGCTTGGTTTTTGGGGTGGGTGAGTTGTTCTGGGATGGAGGTTTGGTTGTCTGGTGGATGGAGCAGACGAAAAGTTAAAGATAAAAATAATGATGGGTTTAAGGGGTTTGGGTTCAAGTTTCTGGTGGTTGGGGGTGGGTGTGTTTGGTGCTGTGGTGTTGTTTGTTGTCAGGGGTTGTGCTGTTTGGGTTTGTTTGATTATGTCGTGTAGTGAGGGTGGAGGGTTCTCATAGTTAAAGCTTGATAACGGTGGTTTTTCAGGCCACGGATCCCGGAGAAAGGCCGGGTGGGAATTATGATAGATTTTGTGTTATTTTTGGGATTACTTTTTGTTTTTGGGGGTTTAGCAGTTGCATCTAATCCGTCTCCCTATTATGGGGTGGTGGGTCTGGTTGTAGCGTCTGTTGCTGGGTGTGGTTGATTGGTAAGTTTGGGGGTTTCTTTTGTGTCTTTGGTGCTGGTTATGGTCTACTTGGGGGGAATGCTGGTGGTATTTGTTTATTCGGTGTCTTTGGCGGCGGATCCTTATCCGGAGGCGTGGGCTGATTGAGGGGTTATTGGCTATGGTTTAGGGATGGGCTTAGTTGTGGCTGCTGGGGCTGTTGTAGTGGGACTAACTGGTTTGTCGTTTGAGGGGGGGACGGTGAATAGTTCGGGCTTATCGTCATTGCGGTTGGATTTTAGTGGAGTGGCCATGTTTTATTCATGGGGGGCGGGGCTGCTTTTAATTGGGGGGTGGGGACTGCTGTTGACGTTGTTTGTGGTTTTAGAGCTTGTTCGGGGGTTATCTCGGGGGGCAATTCGGGCTGTTTAGGGGGGAAGTCAGAAAGTAGTTTAGTTGAAAATGCCAGCTTTGGGAGTTGGTGATGGAGGTTTGATTCCTTTCTTTCTGAGGATGTGGGTGGTTTTATCTGGGTTTACTGCGTAGTTGGGTTTGATGTTGGGGGGTGGGTGGAAGTGTTTTGGTGAATGTAGGGGAGTATAGCTAATTTTTTGGCGAACGGAGCGAACGAAAAAATCAAGAATAAAAGATAGTGGATGAATTTGGAGTTTTGGGTATGGATTCCTAGAAGTTGGTAATATTACAAACATTGTCCGGCAACCATGACACTATATGGTACTTGTATAGGTAAAAAGCGCGGGTTTCATGAATGGGGTAAAAGTGCATCAGGGCAAAGTATGAGACGAACTTATCCGATACACCATGACACTTAGAAAGCTCCTGAGGGTGACTAAACCGTCCGCCGACCATGTGATGTACATGTCAAGAGGAAGATAACTCCTGCTACGCACTTGAAGGGTTTATTGAAGAGACCCCAGAAAAGGAAGAAGCGCAGAGACGGTCGGTATGCCGCGATAACGAAAGAGGGGAGGAATATTCAACCGACCACTTGTATCTGTGAAGAGCAAGAAGGAAGGATTAGAGCAAGTTATGGCCCTGAAATAGGAACCAGTGGCGCAAAAGAGCAAGTTGGGCTAGGGGTGTAGGGGGGATGTATGTCCTTGAAGCCAATAACAAGGGTATAGCTGACATTGAGTAGCTCGGTTCTCGTGAGGGACACGATCAATAAATAACCAGGTTCTCTGGCTTGGGAGTACTTGAAAGTTTCGGGAGAAGGACTGTACTTAGGAGGTGGACTGATTGTATGTATTGGGGCATTCAAAGGAGTACTGTGACATTAGTCGTGTGTCGGGGGGGTTCTAGTACGAGTGGCTGTCTTCGATCTTGGGTGACGCTTGTTGTGGTCTGTGGTAGGATTACTTGGGTTTATGGTACCCGGAATTTGAATGTGCCTGGGAGGGTAATGTCTTGCACAACATCTCATTGGAGAAAATGTTTGGCTTGGGTAGGTGAAGAGGTTGGGTGTTATATGGAAGGTCCTACATTACAGTAATGCCTGATGGGGTAAATAGTGTAATGCAAAGGAATACATACCCTAAAAGTACGCCTAAGGCTTGGGCGTGGGGGGGGAGGGGGGGGGAAAGGCAACTCTAAGAAGGGGCGTAGTCTTCAATCTTTGGCTTACAAGACCAATGTTTTTATAAACTATTAGAGTTGGTTAGAGCTTTAATAGCTTGTTTTCTAGAGCAGCTACTAGGGGGAATAGGACGAGGATAATGGTGAAGTAGGTGAATGAGGCTACTTGTCCGATGATGATGAATGGGTGTTCGACTGGCTGGCTGCCCACTCAAGTGAGAATGAGGAGGTTGGCTACTAGGGTTCAGAAAAGGATTTGGGAGAGCGGGCGGAAGGTCATTGAGCGTTGTTTGGATACGTGGAGTATGGGGATGAGGAATAGGACTAGGACAGAGGCTGCTAGGGCTAGTACACCTCCTAGTTTGTTTGGGATGGATCGTAGGATGGCGTATGCAAATAGGAAGTATCATTCGGGTTTGATGTGGGGGGGTGTGGCTAGAGGGTTGGCCGGCGTGAAATTTTCTGGGTCTCCTAGTAGGTTTGGGGAGAATAGGGCTAGTGAGATAAGTGGGATGAGCATTAGGATGAAGCCAAGGATGTCTTTTGTTGAGTAGTATGGATGGAATGGAATTTTGTCACAGTCTGAGGGGATGCCTAGTGGGTTGTTTGAGCCTGTTTCGTGAAGGAAGGTGAGGTGAACTAGTGTGAGGCCTGCGATTACGAATGGTAGGAGAAAGTGTAGGGCAAAGAATCGGGTTAGGGTGGGGTTGTCTACTGAGAAGCCCCCTCAGGCTCATTCTACTAGTGTTTGGCCGATGTAGGGGATGGCTGAGAATAGATTGGTAATTACTGTGGCACCTCAGAATGATATTTGTCCTCATGGGAGAACGTAACCTACGAAAGCAGTTGCTATGAGGGTTAGAAGGAGGATAACTCCGATGTTTCAGGTCTCTTTGTTTAGGTATGAACCGTAGTAGAGGCCTCGTCCGATGTGCAGGTAAATGCAGATGAAGAAGAAAGAGGCTCCATTTGCATGGAGGTTTCGAATTAGTCATCCGAATTGGACGTTTCGGCATATGTGGGCTACGGAGGAGAAGGCTAGGGTGGTGTCTGCTGTGTAATGTGTGGCTAGTAGCAGTCCTGTGACGATTTGTGTGATGAGGCAAATGCCTAGAAGGGAGCCGAAGTTTCATCAGGCTGAGATGTTGGATGGTGTAGGAAGATCGATTAAGGCATCGTTGATGATTTTTAGTAGAGGGTGGTTTTTACGAAGGTTAGGGGCCATTAGGGTTGTTTTCTGTACGTGGACGTGAGGATGATGAAAATGGATAGGGCGAAGGCTCCTAGGTAGGCTTTGATTAAGCCGGGGTGGAGGGAGGTGGCAGCTTTAGCTGCTATTATTTGCAGGTTGGCTAGTCCTTCTGGGCCAAATATTTTGTATCAAGAGAGGTCAATCAGGTGGGAGGCAATTTTTTGGCCGCCGCTTAGCAGGTTTGCTGTGGTAGAGCGGTGGGTTAGGGGGTTGAAGTATCCCAGGGATGTAGAGAAGTTTGAGAATGGGTTTCGTTTGGGAAGGATTAGAGTTTGGGCTATTAGTGATAGTTCTAGGGCTAGGGCGATTCCTAGGGCTGTGACTACTAGGGCCGTGATTTTGATGGATAGAGGTATTGTTGTAGGTGGGGTTTTTATGGGGAGTGTAAATGAGGTGATTAGGAATCCTGCTATGATGCTTCCTAGTGCAAGTCGGGTAATTGGTGAGGTGACTGCGGGGTTGTTTTCGTTGACTGGGGTTAGGGGGGGTATTCGGGTGAATCCGGTTTGGACAAGTAGGGTTATACGGATGGTATAGATTGCAGTGAATGATGTGGCTAGGAGGGTTAGTAGGAGGGCTCAGGTGTTTAGGTAGGAAGTGCTTAGGCTTTCAATGATTTGGTCTTTTGAGTAGAAGCCTGCAAGGAAGGGCGTTCCTATTAAGGCAAGGTTACCGATAGTGAGACATGAGGTAGTCGTTGGTAGCATTTTCTGTAGTCCTCCCATTTTTCGGATGTCTTGTTCACCGTTGAGGCTGTGGATGATTGATCCTGAGCATAGGAATAGTATGGCTTTGAAGAAAGCGTGGGTTGAAATGTGTAGGAAGGCCAGTTGGGGCAGGTTTAGTCCGATGGTGACTATTATTAGTCCTAGCTGGCTTGATGTGGAGAAAGCAATGATTTTTTTGATGTCATTTTGGGTGAGAGCGCACGTAGCTGCAAATAGTGTAGATAGGGCTCCTAGGCATAGGCATAAGGTGAGGGCGGTTTGGTTATTGTTGAGCAGGGGGTGTATGCGGATGAGTAGGAAGATTCCAGCTACTACTATTGTGCTGGAATGGAGTAGAGCGGATACTGGAGTGGGGCCTTCCATGGCAGCTGGGAGTCACGGATGGAGTCCGAATTGTGCGGACTTGCCTGTTGCAGCTAGGATAAGGCCTAGGAGGGGGAGGGTAGGGTATGGGTGTTGAGATGCTAGTTGGTGAATTTCTCAGGTGTTTATGGTGTAGGCAAGTCATGCTATGCATAGGATTAGGCCGATGTCTCCTACTCGGTTATAGAGTACGGCCTGTAGGGCGGCGGTGTTGGCTTCTGCTCGTCCATATCATCAGCTGATTAGGAGGAATGATATGATTCCGACTCCCTCTCAGCCAATGAAAAGTATGAATAGGTTATTGGCGATGATTAGGATGAGCATTGCAATGAGGAATAACAGGAGGTAGGTAAAGAATTTTGTGATATGGGGGTCTGAGGCCATGTATCATGTTGCAAATTGTAGGATGGATCATGATACGAATAGGGCGATTGGGAAGAATGTGAGGGAGTAGAAGTCTATTTTTAGGGTAATGGGGATTTTGAAGTTTATGATGAATTTCCATTCCCATAGGTGGATCAGGCTTTCTGTTCCTGAGTATAAGTAGATAGTTATAGGAATTAAGCTGATGAAGAAGGAAGTTTTAACGGTGTTTGTGATAGTGGTTGGAGAATTTTTGAGGTTGTTTGATAGTAGGGGGAGGATAATTGGGGTGGATAGGATTGCTAGGGTTAGTAGTATTAGTGTGTTTAGGACTAATGGTAGGTCCATTACTTTCACTTGGATTTGCACCAAGATGAGTGGTTCCTAAGACCCTTGGATTACTATTATCCTTTGAAAGTAAGGGGGCTGAGATTTCAAACTCAGATGCAAGAATTAGCAGTTCTTGTTGGTTAAACCACCCCTCGGCAGGTAAGAAGAGTTTAACTTCTATCTTTAGAATCACAGTCTAATGTTTGGGTTGAAACTATATCTGCATATGGGAATGCCTGCGATGAGGCTGGGTTTAAGGATGAGGAGGATTATGGGGATTATGTGTAGGGCTATTAGGAGGTGTTCTCGTGTTGAGGAGTTTTGGATTGAGGTGATGTGGGATGGAATTGTCCCTCGTTGTGTTATTGTGAGCATGTAGAGAGTGTATGAGGCGGTTAGCAGGATGGCTGTTCCGGTTAAGATGATTGTGAGGGAAGATCAGTTAAATAGGGCGATTATGATGGTTAGTTCGGCCATGAGGTTGATTGTTGGTGGGAGTGCTATGTTTGTTAGGTTGGCTAGGAGTCATCAGGTGGCCATGAGTGGTAGTAGGGGTTGTAGCCCTCGTGTTAGGATAAGGATTCGGCTGTGGGTTCGTTCGTAGTTGGTGTTTGCTAGGCAGAATAGTATTGAGGATGTTAGGCCGTGGGCGATTATTAGAATTATTGCACCTGAAAAGGCTCATTGGGTTTGGATTATTGTTGCAGCTACGACTAGGCCTATGTGGCTGACAGAGGAGTAAGCGATTAGTGATTTTAGGTCAATTTGTCGTAGGCAGATAGCGCTAGTCATTAGGGCTCCTCATAGGGCGAGAGTGATGAATGGGTAGTGGAGGTTGTTTAGTGATGGGTTCACTAGGATGGTGATTCGTATGATACCATACCCTCCTAGCTTTAGGAGTAAGGCAGCGAGTAGTATAGAGCCAGCAATAGGGGCTTCTACGTGGGCTTTGGGCAGTCATAAGTGGAGGCCGTATAGGGGAGCTTTTACTATGAAGGCTAGTAGGAGGGTTGAGCTGGCTACGAGGCCTGTTCAGGAGGATGTCATTGTTGGGTGTGATAGTTTGAGCATAGGGAAGAATAGTGTGCCGATTTGGTTTTGGAGGTGTAGGATGGTGATTAGAAGAGGGAGTGAGCTGGCAAGGGTGTAGAATAAGAGGTAAATGCCAGCGCTTAGTCGTTCAGGTTGGCTTCCTCATCGTGTGATTAGGATTAGTGTGGGGATGAGGGTGGCTTCAAATGCGATGTAGAATAACATTAATTCTGAGGCTGAGAAAGCTAGGATGAGGAATGGTTGAGCTAGAATTATTGTTGTGATGAAGATGCGTTTGCGAGTGTGAGGTTCTTGCTCTAGGTGGTTTTGGCTTGCTATGATTATTAGGGGGAGTAGTCAGCATGAGAGGACTAATAGGGGGGAGGAGATTTGGTCGGTGAAAGTTCAGTGAGTTAGGTTTTTGCTTGGGTAGTATGTTGGTGTAAGTCACTGAAGGCTTGCTGTGGCGATTAGAAGGCTGTGGGTTGTGGTGTTAGTTCACAGGTGTTTGTGGGGGGAGAGTAGAGTTAGGGGAAGGAGTATAAGGGTTGGGATAATGATTTTTAGCATTTTAGTAGATTGAAGTTGTGGAGGTGGTCTGAGCCGTGGGTTCGGGTGGAGGCTACTAGTAGTGCTAGTCCTGTCCCTGCCTCGCAGGCGGAGAATGATAGTATGAGGATGGCCAGGATGGTCGAGGATGATGTTTGTGTTTGGATAGGTCATATGGCTAGGGCGACGTATATTGATAGTATTATGCTCTCCAAGCATAATAGGGCTGAGATTAGGTGGGTTCGATGGAAGGCAAGGCCTAGGCTGCTTAATGTGAAGGCGGAGAAGAAGCACAGGTGGAGAAGGGGCATAGAGAAAGCTATAGGGTAGTGGCTATAATCTGCTGAGCCGAAATCAGCTGTCTTGGTTAGACTAGCTTTCTGTTATTCTGCTCATTCTAGGCCCCCTTGAGCCCATTCATAGATCAGCCCTGCGGTGAGGAGGAAGATGAGGGTGGAGGTTCATGCTAGTGTAGTGGTGGGAGATTGGAGTTGGGTTGCTCATGGGAGGGGAAGGAGGAGGGCGATTTCTAGGTCGAACAGTAGGAATAGGATGGCCACTAGGAAGAATCGGATTGAGAAGGGGAGTCGAGCGGATCCTAGGGGGTCAAAACCGCATTCATATGGGGATAGTTTTTCTGAGTCGGGGTTTATTTGGGCTAGTCAGAAGTTTAGGGCGGTTAGGGCAATGCTTAGGGTTAGAGAGAGGGCGATCATGAATAGGATTATGTTCATTACTCTTCTCTGGGGTTAAACCAGATTTTAAGGATTGGAAGTCGATTGTAATTAATATACTAGAAGAGTAGGATCCTCATCAGTAGATTGATACATAGAGGAATAGTCATACAACGTCTACGAAGTGTCAATATCAGGCAGCAGCTTCAAAGCCGAAGTGGTGGTTGGAGGTGAAGTGGTATTTGATTAGGCGAAGGAGGCATACTAATAGGAATGTGGAGCCAATGATGACATGTAATCCGTGGAAGCCGGTAGCGACGAAGAAAGTTGAACCATATACCCCGTCGGCGATAGAGAATGGGGCTTCGTAGTATTCTATGGCTTGGAGGCCTGTGAAATAGAAGCCCAGGAGTACTGTTAGAGTGAGGGCTTGGATTGCTTGTTTTCGGTTGGCCTCTGTAATGCTGTGGTGGGCTCATGTGACGGTTACTCCTGAGGCCAGTAAGATGGCAGTGTTTAGGAGAGGAACTTCCATGGGGTTGAGGGGTTGGATTCCAACAGGGGGTCATTGTCCTCCTAGTTCTGGGGTAGGGGCTAGGCTAGAGTGGAAGAAAGCTCAGAAGAATCCTAGAAAAAAGAAGGCTTCTGATGTAATGAATAGGACTATTCCATACCGTAGGCCTTTTTGTACGGTGGGGGTGTGATGTCCTTGGAATGTACTTTCTCGGACGATATCTCGTCATCATTGGATTATTACTAGGATAGTGGATAGGAGTCCTATGATAAGGAGTTGTGGTGAGTTATAGTGGAATCATATGGTTAAGCCGGAGGTCATAAGAAGGGCCGCGGCCGCTCCAAAAATTGGTCAGGGGCTTGGGTCTACTATGTGGTAAGAGTGTGCTTGGTGAGCCATTAGTTAGATGTTTTCTTGTAGGTAGAGGCTTAGTAGAAGGACAAAAACGTAGGCTTGAATTATAGCCACAGCTACTTCTAAGATGGTTAGCAGAAAGAGTACTAGAAGGGTTAGGAGGGAGACCAGTGGTATGGTGGAGAATAGAGCTGTTGTGGCTGTGGAGATAAGTTGGATGAGAAGATGTCCTGCTGTGAGGTTAGCTGTTAGGCGTACCCCTAATGCTAAAGGGCGGATGAGAAGACTTGTTGTCTCAATTAGGATGAGGGCTGGGATTAATGGTGTAGGGGTGCCTTCTGGTAGGAGGTGGCCTAGGGAGGCAGAGGGTTGGTTTCGTAGGCCTGTGAGGAGGGTGGCTAGTCACAGGGGGAAGGCTAGGGCTAGGTTTATGGAAAGTTGGGTGGTTGGGGTGAATGTGTAGGGCAGTAGACCGAGGAGGTTAATTAGTAAGAGGAAGATTATTAGTGACGTGAGGATTAGGGCTCATTTGTGTCCTTTTTTGTCTAATGGTATTAGTAGTTGTTTTGTAATGAGGTTGATAAACCACAGTTGTAGGGTTGAGAGCCGGTTGGTAGCTCATCGGTTGTCAGGGGATGGTAGAAGTAGGGCTGGGAATAGTATGGAGATAAGGATTAAGGGTACCCCTAAAAGGGATGGGCTTGAGAATTGGTCGAAAAAGCTTAGGTTCATGGTCAGGTTCAGGGAGTGGTGCTTAGGGTTGTAGGTGTTTTGTTGGATGGTGGGTTTGCGGTTACAAATGATAGAAGTTTAGGTTGAATGATTAGGGAATAGGTGAGTCATGAAGTTAACATGATAAAAAATCATGGACTTGGGTTTAGTTGGGGCATATCATTAAGGGGGGTTGTGCCCCCTCTCTCTAGCTTAAAAGGCTAGCGCTGTTTCATAGCTTCTTAATGGTTATGATGATAGAAGAGATGATCAGCTCTCGAAGTTGGCTAATGGAGCGGATTCTACTACGATTGGTATGAAGCTGTGGTTGGCCCCGCAGATCTCTGAGCACTGTCCGTAGAAGACCCCGGGTCGGGTGGCGGTGAATGAGGTCTGGTTGAGGCGTCCTGGGATGGCGTCAGTTTTTACACCTAGGCTTGGGACAGCTCATGAGTGGAGGACATCGTCAGCGGTGACAATGACCCGTACAGGTGATTCTATTGGGACTACTACGCGGTGGTCGACCTCTAGGAGTCGGAAGTGCCCTAGTGGAAGGTCAGTGGTTGGTGTCATGTATGAGTCGAATGTGAGGTCTTTGAAGTCAGTGTATTCGTAGGATCAGTATCATTGGTGGCCGATGGCTTTTAGGGTTAGGTCGGGTTCGTTGACTTCGTCTATCATATATAGGATTTGTAGGGATGGGAGAGCAAGTATGATTAGGACGATGGCTGGTAGGATTGTTCAAACGAGCTCGATTTCTTGGGCGTCAACTGTGCTGGATGATAGTTTTTCTGTAAGTATTAGAGTTAGTAGGTAGAGGACTAGACTACAGATAGCTAGGGCGACTATTAGGGCGTGATCGTGGAATTCTACGAGTTCTTCTATAATAGGTGATGATGCGTCTTGGAAGCCAAATTGTGAGTGGTTAGCCATGTTGAGGTGTACTGGGCTTTCACCTGTAATTTAGTCTTGACAAGGCTATGTAATTGTTTTACTAACACCTCTTAATGAGAAAGAAGCATAAGTGGTTTATATGCGGTTGGCTTGAAACCAACATATGGGGGTTCGACTCCTTCCTTTCTTGAATTTGGACGAAGGCTGGTTCTTCGAAGGTGTGGTATGGGGGTGGGCAGCCGTGGATTCATTCAATGTTTGTGCTTGTGAGTTCTGGCTGTAAGACTTTGCGTTTGGATGCGAAGGCTTCTCAGATGATGAATACTAGTATGATTACGGCGGTTAGGGAGATTAGTGAGCCGATAGAGGAGATGGTGTTTCATAGTGTATAGGCGTCTGGGTAGTCTGAGTAGCGTCGCGGCATGCCAGCTAGGCCTAGGAAGTGTTGGGGGAAGAAAGTGAGGTTTACACCTACGAATATCACTCCAAAGTGGGTTTTTGCTCATGTAGAGTGTAGGGTGTATCCGGTGAATAGGGGGAATCAGTGGGTAAAGCCTGCTAGGATTGCGAATACTGCTCCTATTGAGAGTACGTAGTGGAAGTGGGCTACTACGTAATAGGTGTCATGCAGAGCGATGTCTAGTGAAGAGTTTGCCAGCACGATCCCTGTTAGTCCTCCGATGGTGAATAAGAAGATGAAGCCTAGTGCTCATAGCATAGGAGGGTCTCATTTGATTGTGCCCCCGTGCAGAGTTGCTAGTCAGCTAAACACTTTGATGCCAGTAGGGATGGCAATGATTATTGTGGCAGATGTGAAGTAGGCTCGGGTGTCTACGTCCATACCTACTGTGAACATGTGGTGGGCTCAGACGATAAAGCCTAGGAATCCAATGGATAGTATGGCTCATACCATGCCCATGTAGCCGAATGGTTCTTTTTTTCCAGCGTAGTAAGCTACAACGTGGGAGATGATGCCAAACCCTGGTAGGATTAGAATGTAGACTTCTGGGTGGCCAAAGAATCAGAAGAGATGTTGGTAAAGGATGGGATCTCCTCCTCCGGCTGGGTCGAAGAAAGTGGTATTGAGGTTGCGGTCTGTGAGTAGCATTGTAATACCTGCAGCTAGGACTGGAAGTGATAGTAGGAGAAGAACTGCGGTGATTAGTACGGATCAAACGAATAAAGGTGTTTGGTATTGTGATAGGGCAGGCGGTTTCATGTTGATTGCTGTTGTGATGAAATTGATTGCCCCTAGGATTGATGAGATACCGGCTAAGTGGAGGGAGAAGATGGCTAGGTCAACTGAGGCTCCGGCATGGGCTAGGTTTCCTGCTAATGGGGGGTATACGGTTCAGCCTGTTCCTGCTCCTGCTTCAACGGTAGAGGAAGCTAGCAAGAGAAGAAAGGATGGGGGAAGTAATCAAAAGCTTATGTTGTTTATTCGGGGGAATGCTATGTCCGGTGCTCCGATTATTAGGGGGACGAGTCAGTTTCCAAATCCTCCAATCATAATTGGCATTACTATAAAGAAGATTATTACGAAAGCATGAGCTGTAACAATTACGTTGTAGATTTGGTCGTCTCCTAGTAGAGTTCCGGGTTGACCTAATTCTGCTCGAATTAGGAGGCTTAGGGCGGTACCAACTATTCCGGCTCATGCGCCGAAAATTAGGTAGAGGGTACCGATGTCTTTGTGGTTGGTTGAGAATAGTCATCGGTTAATGAAAGTCACAGGTAAGATGGCTGAGTGTATAAGCGTTAGGCTGTAGTCCTTTTTACAGAGGTTCAATTCCTCTTCTTATCGGCCCTGTAGTGAAATTCATAGTGAGTTGCAAGCTCATTGATGCGCATTGATTATGTGCCGGGGTCTTAGGCAGAAGCCTGTAGGTTTGGGCATATAGCTGTTAACTATACTGTTGTGGGATCGAAGCCCACCTGTCTAGTGGATGATAAGATCCTAGCTTAATTAAAGTGTCTGGGTTGCATTCAGGAGATGCAGGGTAGTGTCCTGCGGATCTTAGCAGAAACTAAGAGGGTTTCACTCTTGTTTAAGGCTTTGAAGGCCTTCGGTTTGGATCATCCTAAGTTTCTTAGGTGAGGGTGGATAGTATGGGTGAAATGGGGAGAAGCATGATGGATGTGGTTATTAGGGCGGCGATTAAGGAAGGGATTGGCTTGTTAGTGTGTCATTGTTTTATGTGGTTGGTAGTATGAGGTGGAAGTGTGATTGTGGCGCAGTATGCAAGACGGAGGTAGAAGAATAGACCTAATAGGGAGAGTATGGAAATTGCCGCCGCCGCGGGGGCCATGCTCTGTTTTGTTAGCTCCTGGATGATGAGCCACTTTGGGAGAAAGCCCGTCAGGGGAGGGAGACCTGCTAGGGAGAGTAGGGTTAGCAGGAGTGTTGCGTTCAGGGTTGGTGTCTTTGTTCAGGAGGTTATCAGGGTTGATAGTTTTAGGGTCTTGATTGAGTGGAAGGTGAGGAATACAGCTGCGGTTATTAATGAGTATAGGTAGAAATTTAGTAGGGTTAGTTTTGGACTATAGATAATGATAATGGCTATTCAGCCTAGATGTGAGATGGAGGAGAAGGCGAGGATTTTTCGGATTTGTGTTTGGTTCAGCCCTATTCATCCCCCCATGGCTACGGATAGAATGGCCATGGCAGTCAGTAGTGTGGTGTTTAGTGAGTGGCAGGTCATATAGAGAAGCGTGATTGGTGGGAATTTTAGGGCTGTGGATAGGAGGAGGCCGGTGGTTAGGGGGGAGCCTTGAAGGACCTCTGGGAATCAAAAATGAAATGGGACCAGGCCTAGCTTCATTGCAATGGCTGCAGTTAGGATTGCACAGGAGGTGGGGTTGGTTATTTGGGTGATGTCCCACTGGCCAGTGGATCATGCATTGACTATGCTGGAGAATAGAAGTAAGGTGGAAGCGGTTGCTTGCACCAAGAAGTACTTAGTTGCAGCTTCGATGGCCCGGGGGTGGTGGGACTTTGAGATTAGGGGTAGGATGGCTAGTGTGTTGATTTCGAGGCCAGCTCAGGCTATGATTCAGTGGTTGCTTGAGATTGTGATGGCCGTTCCCAGGGTGAGGCTGGTGGCGAAAATTAGTTTTGCTTGCGGATTCACTAGCAGGGGAAGGGGTTAAACCATCATTTTCGGGGTATGGGCCCGATAGCTTGTTTAGCTGACCCTACTAGGAAATAATATAAGGGGAGTATGGAGGGTTTTGATCCCTTTTGTGCAGGTTCGATTCCTGCTTTTCTAAGTACTGAGGAAATGAGAGGATTGGCGCACCTCTATGTTCACTTTATCATAGTGACCCTTTGGATGTTCAGGCACATTTCCTTGGGTTTATGAGTAGGGTGGTAGGCCTGCGTAGCAGATTGGCATGCTAGTATGTCAGAGGCATAGGGCAAGTGTGAGGGGTAGGAAGTTTTTTCATAAAAGATGCATTAGTTGGTCGTATCGGAATCGTGGGTAGGAAGCCCGTACTCATAGGAACCCTGCGGATAGAAGTAGGACTTTTGTAGCTAGGGCTACAGGAAATAGCTCTTGGGGTAGGTTGAACATGCTGGGGTTGAAGAATAGGATAGCAGTTAGTGTGTTTATAAGTATGATGTTGGCGTATTCGGCTAGGAAGAATAGGGCGAAGGGACCAGCTGCATACTCTACGTTGAAACCTGAGACTAGTTCTGATTCCCCCTCTGTCAGGTCGAATGGGGCTCGGTTTGTCTCAGCGAGCGTAGATACATATCATATCATGGCAAGGGGTCAGCAGGAGAAAATTAGGTATAGGGGCTCTTGGGTAACTGCTAGGGTACTAAGGGTGTAGTTGCCACTAAGTAGGATGATAGATAGGAGGATGATTGCTAGGGTGACTTCGTAGGAAATGGTTTGGGCTACTGCCCGTAGGGCTCCAATTAGGGCGTACTTAGAGTTGGAGGCCCATCCGGATCAAAGAATGGAGTAGACCGCCAGGCTTGATATTGCTAGGAGGAATAGCAGCCCTAGGTTGAGGTCTGCAAGGGAAAATGGGAGGGGGAGTGGAGTCCAGATGGAGATTGCTAGGAGAAGGGCCAGCATTGGGGTTGCAATAAAGAGGATTGGGGAAGATGTTGATGGGCGGATTGGCTCTTTAATGAATAGTTTTACCCCGTCTGCTAAGGGTTGTAGGAGGCCGAACGGTCCAACAACGTTTGGGCCCTTTCGGCCTTGCATGTAGCTTAGGATTTTACGTTCTACAAGTGTGAGGAAGGCTACTGCGACTAGGATGGGGATGGCGTAGGAGAGGGCTATGATGAGGTTGGTTAGGAGGGGGTAGTTGGTCATGGGTGGTTTGTGGAGGAAAAGCTAGGGAGAGGATTTGAACCTCTGGAATAAAGGACTTAAGCCTTTTGCATTTGCCGAGCTCTGCCACGCTAGCTTGCCCTTTTCTAGGGTGTGAAGTGGTGTGATAGCCTTTTGTAATTAAGTTGGTTTCATTACTTAAGGCGAAGGCTTGCTTGTGGTATAGGCCTCACTTTTCCTATCCTTTCGTACTGGGAAGAGTTCATCATAGATAGAAACCGACCTGGATTACTCCGGTCTGAACTCAGATCACGTAGGACTGTTAATCGTTGAACAAACGAACCCTTAGTAGCGGCTGCACCACTAGGATGTCCTGATCCAACATCGAGGTCGTAAACCCCCTTGTCGATATGGACTCTTAAAGGGGATTGCGCTGTTATCCCTGGGGTAGCTTGGTCCATTGGTCAATTGTATTGGGTCTGGGTGCTGTTGGCACGTTGAGAGGTGGCTCTTAGTCTAGAGTTGTGGTCTAATTTTTGGAGGATTTGTTTTTCTCCAAGGTCGCCCCAACCGAAAAATGCGGACCATCGCCCTTTAAGGTTAGTGGGCCCAATGGGGTTGGTTGTTTTTGGGGGTGGTCGCTGATTTTAAAGTTCCACAGGGTCTTCTCGTCTTATGGGTTTATCCCTGCTTTTGCACAGGGAGATCAATTTCACCGATCGCCTGCAAGAGACAGTTAAGACCTCGTTTAGCCATTCATACTAGTCTCGATTTATGGGACAATTGATTGCGCTACCTTTGCACGGTTAGGATACCGCGGCCGTTAAACACTGAGTGTCACCGGGCAGGCATCACCTTCAATACTTGTCTGTTGGTTTGCTGAAGGCTATGTTTTTGGTAAACAGTCGGGCCTTGGCGGGTTTGCCTAGTTCCTTTTACAGGTTTTAATCTTTCTTAGTGGACGCTCCTCTGTCGGGTTAACAAGTTGGTTAATACTATGCTTGTTGGGTTTGTCGTATATTGGTGGTTTGTTAATAATGTAAGGATGTAAGCTTGCGTCGTAGAGGGAGGACCCAGGTTACTCATTCTAGCATTAATTCTCCTATTGGAAGATAGGTTGGCCTGTTAGTGATGAGGGAGTCMCAAAGTTCTTGTATTTTTGAGATGTAGAGCTTTGACGCACTCTTTGTTGATGGCTGCTTGAGGGCCCACATTGGTTTTAGGGTGTTGTTGTTTATCCGCTCGTGGAGATTGAATTCTTTTTTAAAGGAGCTGTACCCCCTTTAAATAGCCCTTAATTCGCTTCATTAGGGTTTTGTCTTCCTTGGAGGTGAATTAAGAGTGAACTTAGATTCGTTTCACAGGCAACCAGCTATCACCCAGCTCGATTGGCTTTTCACCTCTACTAATAAGTCATCCCACTCTTTTGCAACAGAGACGGGTTCGCTCACGTTAGCTGCTCATAAGTAGCTCGCTTGGGTTTCGGGGTGGCAAACTTAAATTCATTTTGCTTGGTTTTTCTTGCTAGACCATGATGCAAAAGGTACAAGGGTTGATCTTTGCTGTTTGTAGCTTAGTTGTTCATTACTATTTCATCTTTCCCTTACGGTACGTAGTCTCTATCGCTCCGATGGTGTCTTTTCTATCGCCTATACTGGGACTGGTAAATGCTTTAGTTTGGTTTTGAGAGTAGCTTTGTTATTCCTGGTCAATGTAGATTGGGCTAGAGTTTGGCATCAAGACGATCTGGTGTTGTCAGATATCTTTCAGGTGTAAGCTGAATGCTTTGGTTGAAGCTACGTCTTGGTAGCCTAAGTGCACCTTCCGGTACACTTACCTTGTTACGACTTACCTCATCTTTAGCTGATTGACTTATTATTTATGTTGGATTTGGTCGCTTGCGAGGAGGGTGACGGGCGGTATGTACGTGTCCCAGAGCCGGCTTTAAGAGGGCTCAATTGTCCCACTTTACTGCTAAATCCTCCTTCAAAGGGCAGTTTCATGCCCCTTTGCCGTCATGTTCTATTCCAGAAAATGTAGCCCATTGCTTCCATTCCATAGGCTAGACCTTGACCTGTCTTACTAGTGGGTTAGACTATTGCGCTCACTGCTGGGCTTTCAGTGGAGGTGAGCTGGCGACGGCGGTATATAGGCTGTTTTGGCAAGGAATGGTCAGGTATTATCGTGGATCATCGATTACAGAACAGGCTCCTCTAGGTGGGTTTGGGACACCGCCAAGTCCTTAGAGTTTTAAGCGTTTGTGCTCGTAGTTCTCGGGCGGATGCTTGAGTAGGGTTAAAGCATCAAGATTTAGGGCCAGGCATAGTGGGGTATCTAATCCCAGTTTGGGCCCTGGCTTTCGTGGAGTTCAATTGATCGTTGGTCTAAGATTTTCTTTGGGGAAGCGGCCTTATGGGCATCTTGGGCTTATGACAGCTCAGTTACCTTTTAATCTTAGTTACTTGGATATCATGTGACCACTCTTTACGCCGTTATAAAGTTAATTTGGGTCTCCTGTATGACCGCGGTGGCTGGCACAGGATTTACCGACCCTAGATTTGCTATGACTAAGTCAAGTTTACACTCATTGCTTAAGGTTAACTACTGCTGAGTACCCGTGGGGGCGTGGCAAGTGCAAGGCGTTTTGGGCTACGGTTAATGGTGAGCCTGATACCCGCTCCTATCGACTTGATTAAAGGTACCTAGGGCATTTACACTGGGGCGCGGATACTTGCATGTATATATCTAGCAAAAACCAACAGTAAGGTTAGGACTAAGTCTTTTGTTCTTGGGCGCGGTGGGAGCGGCCATCTTGACATCTTCAGTGTCATGCTTTGCTGTTAAGCTACAAGAAC